CTTTTTTTGGACAGAATAGACAAAACTTTTTTTTTTTCTTTTGATATCTCCCGAACAATGAATCTAATTTTTACAAATTGGATAGATACAGGACCGAAATTCAAAACTTCGGATTCTGAGGAGGAAGAGGCAAAAGAAAAGGCAAAAAAAATTGCAGATAAAAAAAACGAGAATGAAAGGATAGCAATAGCAGAAACTTGGGATACTATTATATTTGCTCAAGCAATAAGAGGTACTATGTTAGTAACCCAATCGATTCTTAGAAAATACATCATATTGCCTTCATTGATAATAGCTAAAAACCTCGGCCGTATGTTCTTATTTCAATTCCCCGAGTGGTACGAGGATTTGAAGGAGTGGAATAGAGAAATGCATGTTAAATGCACCTATAATGGTGTTCAATTATCAGAAACAGAATTTCCGAAAAACTGGTTAACAGATGGTATTCAGATAAAAATCCTATTTCCTTTCTGTCTGAAACCCTGGCGCAAATCCAAACTACGATCCCATCATAGAGATCCAATCCAAAAGAAAGGGAAAACAGAAAGTTTTTGTTTTTTAACAATCTGGGGAAGGGAAACCGAACTACCTTTTGGTTCTGCCCGACAACAACCTTCCTTTTTTGAACCTATTTATAATGAATTCGAAAAAAAAAAGAGAAAAGTGAAAAAAAAAATTTTTCTAGTTCTAAGAGTTTTCAAAGAAAAAACAAAACAGTTTATAAAGGTCTCAAAAGAAAAAACAAGATGGATTATCAAAACGGTTCTATTTTTAAAAAGAATAATAAAAGAGTTTGCAAACGTAAATCCAATTTTCTTATTTGTATTGAAGAAAGTATATGAACCAAATGAAAATGGAAAAGATTCCATAATCATAAGCAGTAATAAAATTGTTCCTGAATCGACCATTCGAATTAGATTCATGGATTGGGCAAATTATTCACTGACAGAAAAAAAAAGGAAAGATCTGTCCGATAGAACAACCCTAATCAGAAATCAAATAGAAAGGGGTGCAAAAGACAAAAGAAAAATATTTCTAACCCCGGATATAAATATTAGTCCTAACGATAGAAGTTGTGATGATAAAAGATCGGAATCGCAGAAACCTATTTGGCAGATATCAAAAAGAAGAAGTAACAGATTCATATTCATACGCAAATGGCACTATTTTTTGACATTTTTCAACGAAAGAATATACATACATACCTTTCTATGTACTGTTAATGTTTCTAGAGTCAATGTACAACTTTTCCTTGAATCAACAAAAAAGATTATCGATAAATACATTCACAATGATGAAAAAAATAAAGAAGGGATTGATGAAACAAATAAAAAAAAAATTAACTTTATTTCGACTATAAAAAAGTATCTTTCTAATATTAGTAATAATAAATCAAAGATTTCTGGTGACCTATATTCCTTTTCACAAGCATCTGTATTTTACAAATTATCACAAATCCAAGCTATTAATAAGAAGTATCATTTGAAATCTCTACTTCAATATCGCGAAGCATATCTTATTCTTAAGGATAGAATCAGGAATTTTTTTGGAACACGAAGAATATTAGATTCCAAATCAAGGCATAAAAAACTTCCGAATTCTGGAATGAATGAATGGAAAAACTGGTTAAGGGGTCATTATCAATACAATTTATCTCAGGCTAGGTGGTCTAAATTAGTACCGCAAAAATGGCGAACTAGGGTCAATCGGCGTCGTACGATTCAAAATAAAGACTCAAAAAAGAATTCATATGAAAAAGCCCAATTCATTCATTACGAGAAAAAAAATGATTATGAAGTGAATTCATTGACGAGCAAAAAAGAAAAATTCAAAAAAAACTACAGATATGATCTTTTTTCATATAAATATATTAATTATGGGGATAGGAAAGACTCATATATTTATCCATCCTCATTACAAGTAAACGAGGACCGAGAGATTCCATATAATTACAACACACCTAAAATTGAACCATTTTATGTACTGGGGGATATATCTATTAGTGATTATCTAGTAGAAGAGTATATTATTGGTACGGGTAAAAGTACGGATAGAAAATATTTGGAGTGGAAAATTTTCGATTTATTTCTTAGAAAGAATATCGATATTGAGTCCTGGACCGATACGGATACCGGGACCAACATTAATAAAATAACTAAGACCGAGACTTATTATTATCAAATGATTGATAAGAAAGATCTTTTCTATCTCACGATTCATCAAGAAATCAACCCACCCAATAAAAAAAAAAACTTTTTTTTGATGGGAATGAATAAAGAAATGCTATATCGTCCCATATTAAATACGAAATCTTGGTTCTTCTCAGAATTTGTGCCACTTTATGATGCATATAAGATCAAACCGTGGATTATACCAATCAAATTACTTCTTTTCATTTTTAATGGAAATGAAAACATTAGTGAAAACAAAAACATTAATGGAAATCAAAAAAAGGATCTTCGTATATCATCTAATCAAAAAGAATATCTTGAATTAAAGAATCGAAATCAAGAAGAAAAAGAACAGCTCGGCCACGGAAATATTGGCTCAGGCGTACGAAAACGACAAAAAGATTTTGAAAAGGATTACACGGAATCAGACATTCAAAAACGTGAAAAGAAAGGACAACCCGAGAGTAACAAGAAAGCAAAACTGGAGTTATTCCTGAAAAAATATTTGCTTTTTCAATTGAGATGGGATGATCCTTTGAATCACAGAATTTTCAATAATGTTAAGGTATATTGTTTCCTGCTTAGACTAATAAATGCAAAGGAAATTGCTATATCCTCTATTCAAGGAGGAGAAATGCACCTGGATGTAATGTTAATTCAGACGAATCTAACTCTTCCAGAATTGATAAAAAGGGGAATATTAATTCTCGAACCAGTACGTCTGTCTATAAAATGGGATAGACAATTTATTATGTATCAAACCATAGGTATCTCATTGGTCCATAATAATAAATGCCAAACTAATGGAAGATATCGAGAAAAAGGATATGTTGATGAGAATTATTTCAATGGATCCATTGTACAACATAAAAAGATGCTTGTGAATAGAGACGAAAATCATTATGATTTGCTTGTTCCTGAAAATATTCTATCCCCTAGGCGTCGTAGAGAATTGAGAATTCTAATTTGTTTCAATTCCGGAAATAGGAATGTTATGGATAGAAATCCGGTATTTTTCAATGACAACAATGTAAGGAACTGGGGGCAATTTTTGGATGAGGACAAGCATATTGATACAGATATAAATAAATTCATTCAATTCAAATTGTTTCTTTGGCCCAATTATCGATTAGAGGATTTAGCTTGTATGAATCGCTACTGGTTTGATACCAATAATGGCAGCCGTTTCAGTATGTCAAGGATACATATGTATCCACGATTCAGAATTAGTTGATGGTTGGTACATTTCCTATATATCAGGTGTCGGGTCTGGTATCTGAATGTACACACACGCTGTGTTACATTCTAATACACGATACCGATTCAATAACGTCTCAATTGGATTGAATCTAGAAATGATTCGGCAGAATCTTCTTAGGTCAAAAAAATTTTCTTTTGTGGGTTCAGAAATTGCCCTTCTATCGAATCAAATTACAAATTGTACTTACAATTCATTTGAATTTCATTTTGATTTGATTTGATAGAATAAAGTAATATATGAATAAATCCAGATTATTGGGTGTATCAGATCAAAATAAAAGGCATTATTATTATTCCTGATTGATAAAATCCATATCTGTGGAAAAAAAAAGAGAGATAAATTTTATTTTTATGGTTATGGTCAAAAATTCATTCATCTCAGTTATTCCGAAAGAAGAAAAAAACAAAGGGTCTGTTGAATTTCAAGTAATCAGTTTCACCAATAAGATACAGAGACTTACTTCACATTTTGAATTGCACAGAAAGGATTATTTATCTCAGATAGGTTTGCGGAAAATTCTGGGAAAACGTCAACGACTGCTGGCTTATTTGTCAAAGAAAAATAGAGTGCGTTATAAAAAATTAATCGATCAATTAGATATTCGGGAACCAAAAACTCGTTAATTTGAAAATTATTTGAATTCTTTGGTTTATTAGATCTTGAATTTTGATGAACCTCATTTATTTCGTTTTCGGCAATTCATAGAATAATGGATCGGAGAAGAAAACATATGAATGTACCGGCTACAAGAAAAGGCCTCATGATAGTTAATATGGGTCCTCACCACCCATCAATGCATGGTGTTCTTCGACTTATCGTTACTCTAGATGGTGAAGATGTTATTGACTGCGAACCCGTATTGGGTTATTTACACAGAGGGATGGAAAAAATTGCGGAAAACCGAACAATTATACAATATCTTCCTTATGTAACACGTTGGGATTATTTAGCTACTATGTTCACAGAGGCAATAACGGTAAATGCACCAGAACAATTAGGAAATATTCAAGTACCCAAAAGAGCCAGCTATATCAGAGTAATTATGCTGGAGCTGAGTCGTATAGCTTCTCATTTATTATGGCTTGGACCTTTTATGGCAGATATCGGTTCACAGACTCCCTTCTTCTATATTTTCAGAGAAAGGGAATTGCTATATGACCTATTCGAAGCTGCCACAGGTATGCGAATGATGCATAATTATTTCCGTATCGGGGGAGTCGCTGCTGATCTACCTCATGGCTGGATAGATAAATGTTTGGATTTCTGCGATTATTCTTTAACAGGAATTGTTGAATATCAAAAGCTTATTACGCAAAATCCAATTTTTTTGGAACGAGTTGAAGGGGTGGGCATTATTGGTGGAGAGGAAGCAATAAATTGGGGTTTATCGGGACCAATGCTACGAGCTTCCGGAATCCAATGGGATCTTCGTAAAGTTGATCATTATGAGTGTTACGATGAATTCGATTGGGAAGTCCAGTGGCAAAAAGAAGGAGACTCATTAGCTCGTTATTTAGTACGAATCAATGAAATGAAGGAATCCATAAAAATTATTCAACAGGCTCTAGAAGGAATTCCGGGGGGGCCCTATGAGAACTTAGAAGTTCGACGCTTTGATAGAGCAAGTGATTCCGAATGGAATGGTTTTGAATATCGATTCATTAGTAAAAAGCCTTCTCCCACTTTTGAATTGTCGAAACAAGAACTTTATGTGAGAGTAGAAGCCCCAAAGGGAGAATTGGGGATTTTTCTGATAGGGGATAATAGTGTTTTTCCCTGGAGATGGAAAATTCGTCCACCTGGTTTCATCAATTTGCAAATTCTTCCTCAGCTAGTTAAAAGGATGAAATTGGCTGATATCATGACGATACTAGGTAGTATAGATATCATTATGGGAGAAGTTGATCGTTGAAATGATAATTGATACGACAGAAGTACAAGCTATCAATTCTTTTTCCAGATCGGAATCCTTAAAAGAGGTCTATGACCTCTTATGGCTGCTTGTCCCTATTTTTACTCTTGTATCGGGAATCACAATAGGCGTACTCGTGATTGTGTGGTTAGAAAGAGAAATATCTGCAGGGATACAACAACGTATCGGGCCTGAATATGCCGGCCCCTTGGGAATTCTTCAAGCTCTAGCAGATGGGACCAAACTACTTTTGAAAGAGGATCTTCTCCCATCTAGAGGAGATGTTCGTTTATTCAGTATGGGGCCATCTATAGTGGTCATATCAATTCTACTAAGCTATTTAGTAATTCCTTTTGGCTATCGCCTTGTTCTAGCCGATCTCAGTATAGGCGTTTTTTTATGGATCGCTATTTCCAGTATTGCTCCTATTGGACTTCTTATGTCAGGATATGGATCGAATAATAAATATTCCTTTTCAGGTGGTCTACGAGCTGCTGCTCAATCTATTAGTTATGAAATACCATTAACTCCGTGTGTGTTATCAATATCTCTACGTGTGATTCGTTGGAACATGAACCTTTACCCCTTTCCTTTATTTCCAGGAAAGGGGTTGGATGTGTTGAATAGATACCTTTCTCTTTTTATTCATCATTCGGGTCGATGAGTTAAACCAGATAGTTATATGAGTGAAACAAAACAGCTTATGAGTTTGCAGTAAGAAAATTGATTCTCATTCCCTATGTACGAGAGTAAAGTGGAAATAAACATAAGCGGTCGAAACTGTTTACCCCAAGATTGGTTGATTAGTCATCATGACTTGAAGCGGGTGCAAAAGATCAACTGTATGGAGTTTCTACTATTGTATTGTATGTTGTTGTATGTTGTATGTATTACCATATCGGGGATCAATCAAAAATGAGTGGACGGTTAGGAACACGAAGGTACACAAAGGATTAGTGATGAAGATAATGTAAGGTATCCAAAGGGATATTTCTGCATAACATAAAAGGAATCATAATGAGGGCTTTAAGTTCGTAGAAATGATCAAGCAGTACTTCCTCACGATTCCGATCCAGAGTATGCTTCTATCCACTGATTAAATAAATGACTGTCGAGAACGAAGTAATCCTTTGATTTGATTTTTTAGAAACCCCCCTTCTGAGTGAGAAAGAAGAACAGGAACGAAAGAAATGGAATGCAATAGGAAAACTGAATAATAAGAGATCTTTGTTTATTCTTTCTTTCCCTTTCCTCAATCCTATCCATATTCATACGGATAGAATTCTTATAATGATTTATCAACTATAACTCATGAATTAGTGTCTAATTATTTTTCGTACGAAAAGTATGGGTCGAAATATCTATTGAAACAACGAGTATTTTATTGAAGGATTAAGTTATTACTGAACTAAAAGAATTCTAAGTCTAATTAGAAAATAAAGGATGAGATCAATTCGGAAGCGCTTTTTTTTATTATGGCGGACGGAATTCCATTGGTCTAATTCGGGACTCTTCGATACATTGTTACTCTAATCTACACTACAAACATGCCGAGGTAATAATGAACCAGTCCTTAGATTTATTTGTAGCCATCGAGGAGCCGTATGAAGCTGAGGTCTCATGTGCGGTTCTGGAATAGCGATGGGAATAGTGATGTTATCATCGACTATGATTATCTAACAGTTCAAGTACAGTTGATATAGTTGAGGCACAGTCAAAATATGGGTTTTGGGGGTGGAATCTGTGGCGTCAACCTATAGGGTTTATAGTTTTTCTAATTTCTTCCCTAGCGGAATGTGAAAGATTACCTTTTGATTTACCAGAAGCAGAGGAGGAATTAGTAGCAGGTTATCAAACCGAATATTCAGGTATTAAATCTGGTTTATTTTACGTTGCTTCTTACCTAAATCTACTAGTTTCTTCATTATTTGTAACAGTTCTTTACTTGGGCGGGTGGAATTTCTCTATTCCGTACATATTCATTTCTGAACTTTTTGGAATAAATAAAACAGGGGGAGTCTTTGGAATGACAGTTGGTATCCTTATTACATTAGCTAAAGCTTATTTGTTCCTGTTCATTCCTATCACAACAAGATGGACTTTACCTAGGATGAGAATGGACCAGCTATTAAACCTTGGGTGGAAATTTCTTTTACCTATTTCTCTAGGTAATCTATTATTAACAACTTCTTCCCAACTCGTTTCGCTATAACAAAATAGGATATTCTAGATTCATAACCTATCTAGAGCAAGAGAAAGAAACATCAAACTATTCATGGATATCCACGATATGTTCCCTATGGTGACTGGGTTCATGAATTATGGTCAACAGACAATACGAGCTGCAAGGTATATTGGTCAAAGTTTCATGATTACCTTATCTCACGTGAATCGTTTACCTGTGACTATTCAATATCCTTATGAAAAATCGATCACATCGGAGCGTTTTCGTGGTCGAATCCATTTTGAATTTGATAAATGCATTGCTTGTGAAGTATGTGTTCGAGTATGCCCCATAGATCTACCCGTTGTTCATTGGAGATTGGAAACGGATATTAGAAAGAAACGATTGCTTAATTATAGTATTGATTTTGGAATCTGTATATTTTGTGGTAATTGTGTCGAGTATTGTCCAACAAACTGTTTATCAATGACTGAAGAATATGAACTTTCTACTTATGATCGTCACGAATTGAATTATAATCAAATTGCTTTGGGCCGGTTACCAATGTCAGTAATTGGAGATTACACAATTCGAACAATTACGAATTCGACTCCAATCAAAATAATCAGGGGTAACCCTCTTGATTCAAAAACGATTACCAATTACTAAGATTCCGTTTTGATCTAAAGTAAAGGAGTGAGGCTTCTTTCATTTTGCTAGGTCAGTAAATAACTATTGATTGGTGAGAATCAAGGCTTGATTTTGATTTAGAATGGATTCATAGATCTGTGATGATTTCAAAATATACAATTTCGAACTACTCTTTCAGATACAGTAGCGGGATTGATCCAATAACTGTATCTATATAAATCTACACCCCTTTAGGATTCACTTAGGAACGTATCATATACAAGAAAAAAAAAATAAGGTAACCTCTTTTTTCTTGGATCGGTTAGTAAGTTTATGAAATATTTCGATTTATTTATCTCTTTTTTTACACATAATGGATTTACCTGGACCAATACATGATATTCTTTTAGTATTTCTGGGATCAGGTCTTATATTAGGAGGTCTGGGGGTGGTCTTACTTACCAACCCAATTTATTCTGCTTTTTCATTGGGACTGGTTCTTGTTTGTATATCCTTATTCCATATTCCATCTAACTCCTATTTTGTAGCTGCTGCACAGCTCCTTATTTACGTAGGAGCTGTAAATGTTTTAATCCTATTTGCTGTGATGTTCATGAATGGTTCAGAATATTACAAAGATTTCTATCTTTGGACCGTTGGGGATGGGGTCACTTCGCTGGTTTGTACAAGTATTCTTTTTTCACTAATTACTACTATCTCGGATACGTCGTGGTACGGGATTGTTTGGACTACAAGATCAAATCAGATTATAGAGCAGGACCTAACAAGTAACGTTCAACAAATTGGGATTCATTTATCAACAGATTTTTACCTTCCATTTGAACTCATTTCTATAATTCTTTTAGTTGCTTTGATAGGTGCAATTGCTATGGCCCGGCAGTAAAGTAATTAAGTAATAAATACTTAGACCCAAAATAAAATAAATAAAGTCTTGTTTTGTTCTATGTTATCACATCCATTTTCCTTCAGTTCCATTTTCATATTCTATTGTTCATATATGAAGTTGAAAGGGGTTTAGTTCGATCCATTACTAATACCTTACTTTGTTTCGTACTTAATTTATATTCTAATCAAATCGGTGAAATTGTTGTTCATATTGAAATGAATCAAGATTGATGAGGGGTTGGTCAATGATGACCGAACATGTACTTATTTTGAGTGCCTATTTATTTTCTGTCGGTATTTATGGATTGATCACAAGTCGAAACATGGTTAGAGCACTTATGTGTCTTGAACTTATACTGAATGCGGTTAATATAAATCTCGTAACATTTTCTGATTTGTTTGATAGTCGTCAATTAAAAGGAGATATTTTCTCGATTTTTGTTATAGCTATTGCAGCCGCTGAAGCAGCTATTGGGCCGGCTATTGTTTCATCGATCCATCGTAACAGAAAATCAACTCGTATCAATCAATCGAATTTGTTGAATAAATAGTATTAATGATATAAATAAAGACAGATATCTACAATATATTCACTAATTTAGAACTAGCATGTATGATTCGTATGACCATGCTTGTTGAAACGTAAGAAATCAAAGTATCTTGGCCCTTGCTCATGAACAGATCCAGAAATAAATTTATTATCAAAAAAATTCTGGTAAACCACTGATTCGTCTGGCGTCTACAACATAATATATATAATTCAATTACTAATGAAGCCAGATCGAAAATTCATAAAGTTCAAAAAATTTATAGATCCAATGTCGCATTCAGTAAAGATTTATGATACATGTATAGGGTGTACTCAATGTGTACGAGCCTGCCCCACAGATGTATTGGAAATGATACCTTGGGACGGATGTAAAGCTAAACAAATTGCTTCTGCTCCAAGAACAGAGGACTGTGTAGGTTGTAAGAGATGTGAATCCGCTTGTCCAACAGATTTCTTGAGTGTTCGGGTTTACTTATGGCATGAGACAACTCGCAGCATGGGTCTAGCTTATTGATACGTTCTAGAAAAATCCACTTGAATCCATTTGATTCCTCTTTACCGACAAAAACCCGTACTCGAGAAATTATTCCGAGCGCGGGTTTTTCTGGTCAAAGTCTATCTTGTCTTTACCACGAGTTATTTTCCTTGGTTAACAATAATTGTTGTTTTGCCGATATCCGCGGGTTCGTCAATTTTCTTTCTCCCTCGTAGAGGGAATAAAAATAAGGTGGTTCGGTGGTATACTATTAGTATATGCTTATTAGAACTCCTTCTAACGACCTATGCGTTCTGTTATCATTTCCAATTGGACGATCCATTAATCCAATTAGAGGAGGCTTATAAATGGATAAATACTTTTGATTTTCACTGGAGACCGGGAATCGATGGACTTTCCATAGGACCCATTTTACTGACGGGATTCATCACTACTTTAGCTACTTTAGCGGCTCGGCCAGTTACTAGAGATTCGCGATTGTTCCATTTCCTGATGTTAGCAATGTATAGTGGTCAAATAGGATCATTTTCCTCTCGAGACCTTTTACTTTTTTTCCTCATGTGGGAATTAGAATTAATTCCCGTTTACCTACTTGTATCCATATGGGGAGGGAAGAAACGTCTGTACTCAGCTACAAAGTTTATTTTGTACACAGCGGGGGGTTCTATTTTTCTCTTAATGGGAGTTCCGGGTATGGGTTTATATGGCTCCAATGAGCCAACATTAAATTTTGAAACATTAGCTAATCAATCGTATCCTTTGGGATTGGAAATAATATTCTATTTTGGCTTCCTTATTGCTTATGCTGTCAAATCGCCGATTATACCCCTACATACATGGTTACCAGATACCCATGGAGAAGCACATTACAGTACATGTATGCTTCTAGCGGGAATCTTATTAAAAATGGGAGCGTATGGATTGGTTCGGATCAATATGGAATTATTACCCCATGCTCATTCTATATTTTCTCCCTGGTTGATGATAGTAGGAGCGATTCAAATAATCTATGCAGCTTCAACTTCTTTCGGTCAACGCAATTTAAAAAAGAGAATAGCCTATTCCTCCGTATCTCATATGGGTTTCACACTTATAGGAATTGGTTCCATAACCGATACGGGAATCAATGGAGCCATTTTACAAATAATCTCTCATGGATTTATTGGTGCTGCACTTTTTTTCTTGGCAGGAACGAGCTACGATAGAATACGTCTTGTTTATCTAGACGAAATGGGAGGAATAGCTATCCCAATGCCAAAAATATTTACCATGTTCAGTAGCTTCTCGATGGCTTCTCTTGCATTGCCAGGAATGAGTGGTTTTGTTGCGGAATCAGTAGTATTTTTTGGAATAATTACTAGCCCGAAATATCTTTTAATGCCAAAAATACTAATTACTTTCGTAATGGCAATTGGAATGATATTAACTCCTATTTATTCATTATCTATGTCACGTCGGATGTTCTATGGCTACAAGCTATTCAACGTTCCAAACTCTTCTTTTTTTGATTCTGGACCACGAGAACTATTTGTTTCGGTCTGTATCCTTCTACCTGTAATAGGTATTGGTATTTATCCTGATTTCGTTCTCTCGCTATCAATTGACAGGATAGAAGCTATTCTATCTATTTATTTTCATAAATAGTTTTCATCAATAAGACATTACATTAATGTAAAAGAACTGTGTGATTTTTAAAAGCGTTCACTGTATAATGCAATGAAAGAAAAAAAAAAAAATGAAGTGAATTATAATCAGATACATCTAAAGTTTTTTCGAACCATTTGAATCAAGTAGTGATTCAAATGGTTCGAAAAAACTTGCACAAACCTTCTTTATATAATATACGGGACGATGTTCCTACGTATTCTTCAGGCCCTTTCTTCAATTAGTTGTTAATGTGAATGAACCATAACTATGTAGTCCTATTCCTAATAGATTGACCCCAAAATAGCATATCCAAATTATAAGAAATCCTATAGAAGCCACAATTGCCGAATCCACACCCTGAAAGCTCTGATTTGTTCTACTATGTAAATAAATCGCGAATATGGTCCAAGTAATAAATGCCCAAGTTTCCTTGGGGTCCCAATTCCAATAAGACCCCCATGCCTCATTAGCCCATACTGCTCCCGAAAGAATACCTATGGTTAAAAAAGTAAACCCTAGACTAATGACACGATAACTACACTGATCTAATTGTTGAGTTAATTGATACCTGTGATAATTTATAAATGAAAGAAAAGAAGTGTTTTGTAAAACACTTCTTTTTTCATTCACAAAGGAAAATGACCCAATTAATAAATGATTGCTTTTGCGAGGAATATCTAGGTTTTTTCGAAATGTAATGACTAAAAGAGCTACGGATAATAACGATCCACATAAAAGAGCTGCATAACTCAATAACATCATACTTACGTGCATCATTAACCACTGGGATTGTAGAGCAGGTACTAATATTGCAGATTGATGCATTTCGGTTGAAAGACCCGAAGTGGCAAAGCCTTGGGTAAAAATAGCACTTGGCGCGGTTATTGCGCTTAAATAACTTTTCTGGTTCCGTCTTTTAGGAAACATATGAATAATGGAGAAACTCCACGAAAGAAACATTAAAGATTCATATAAATCGCTTAACGGCAAATGTCTCGAATAAATCCAACGAGTAACTAATAATCCTGTTATACAGAAAAAGGTAGCCATCATGGCTTTTTCTGACAAATGAAATAGTACTACGGTTTGATGGACTAATAAGGTCATCAAATGAATCGTAATAACAATTGAAATGATAGAAAAAGAGATGTGAGTTAATATACGTTCTAAAGTGGCAAATATCATCATTTTTTTTTTTTTAGGGGGGTATCCCAAATTACGGAATGGAAATCCGGAATTGAATTCATTATAGGATCTATTGTGCCTTTTTTAGAGGATGCCGCCACTCGGACTCGAACCGAGATGCTCTAGCACTGCTTCCTAAGAGCAGCGTGTCTACCAATTTCACCATGGCGGCTTCATCAAAATAATCATAGTCCATATGATGTTCAATCGTCGAGATTGAGGGATTTAATGCAATCTATTTTAGGAAATGTTAGAATCGATGAATAAAGACCCGTTCAAATAAATATTTAAACGCTCAATAATCCTTGGTATCGTGGCAAGAGGTCATTTTAAACAGCGGGCTTTTCCGTATTATAAGTTCTTCTGGAATAGTTGGAACTAGACGGTTATGCCCTGAGTCCGGGTATAGAACTAAGAATTTTTTTTTCTCATTTTTTGACGATTCATTTCTCATTTATCTGATTTGATAGATCCGAAACGAAAAAGATTCATTTTTCAATGAACAAAATAAAACAATATTTTTTATATATCACAACTTCATCACTACATCCAAAGGATTTCTATAAAAATTTGGATAGTTTGGTATCAAAGATGTATTAATGATTGGGATCTTCATTTTATACATAACATAATTTGTGTGAGGATTTACCAAACCCATTAGGTATTGGACCGGGCATATCGTATAACAAAAGAGTTTCAATCTTTATTGGAATTCTACTGTATGTACTTTATGTACTTTAACTTAGAAAACTTAGAAAATAAAAATTAAACTGATAAGATCTCTTTATATATAGATTTGAAATCTAATATTAATAGATAAAATAATTTAGATATTAGATCTAGATATGTCGATTGATCGATCCTCCAGCTCAAACATGGGATAGGATCCATTGGGGTTGGATTACGTAAGATTGACTCATTCTTTAGTACATAAATATCGATCTAAATGGGATCCTGGCAGTTTTATTATTATTTTTTTTTTTTTTTCTGTTCGAAATAAGAGGGAGTCCTTGTAGATATGTAGTGATTCAGAGAGCTACAAATCAAAGTTTTAAAATGTATATTTTAATCAATTAGTTTCAATAATCCATTGACTTTGACTACGAATCTTATCCCCGCCTTACTTTGGAACAAAAAAGGGGGCTCTAACCTCGTTCATACTTGTTTCAGATTTTCCAAAAATCTTAATGATGTATAACTATTGGAGATACATAATCCAATAAGCCAATCCCTTCCTAAGAAAAAAAAGTAAGAGTTTTGTTATTGTGAAAAATGAATCGATGGGGAAAGTTACAATCCCCATCTCGCGAATTATAAAAACCAATCAATGAAAGGTGAAACCTTGTATTTTGTGTCTAACTACTTCTTTCTTTTTTAGAACCTAGTATACAGAAGAATTTGTATTCTACATACCACAACAGCTAGTTCTATCTCATATTGATGAGTTCAAAACATTAGTTAATGTGAATTCTTCATCTTATAAATTTAATCATCCAATTCATCGAGTCATACTGATTCAGATTCAGATCATTCCAAGGCTTTATTACTTGTTTGTCGCACAAAAAAACTTTTTGAATGCCCGGTAGAAATAGATTTAGCTAAAGATAAAGCTTTTGCCGCGGCCTGATATCCCCTTCCTTTCCAAATATTTCTACGAATATGCTTTTTTGACAGAGAAGTACGTTTCTTTGGAACCGCCATTTCAAAACAAAAGGGTCACCCTTTTTTATAGTTGGACGTGAAAGACATTTATTGTTCAATTCAAAATAGATTGTTCTTTCTATTAACTATTCATTATCTATCTTTATTCCATAGCCGATACTTATGCTTACTTCATAACATAGAAAAGTATGGATACAGATAGATGAGCATCGCATATGGTATCATTAAGGATAAAAAAAGAAATGAAATAGAAGAAAAAAAGAAAAAACGATGTGATTTTCAAGGGAATTTTTTTTTTTCAAATTTTCATTACATCCAATGTTCGAAGAAAGAAAAATTTGTACTGATTGGGGGCTTCATATCTTTATTCAATCTATGTCTACGGGCGGGATCTACTGCCGTTGAATCGGATGCCATTGATAAGAATTAAAAAGGTTCCAATTCATATCTCAGTCTATTTTAGATAATATATATATATATTATAAATGTTATATTTAATAAATCGAAAAGCTTAACTTAAGAACCCTTTCCTAATTTAGGAAACCAATAATGAATGTAACCTTTTTCTATTAATTGATCAAGCTCGGAGATAGAGTCCACATAATTTAAATTGAAATTAAATCAAAGTAGTTAATCCGTTAAACAATACATTACTTGATAAAATAAAGGGAATTTGAGTAATTTCTCATTTTAGTTCTATGCGAAGTGACAAGTATTCTAGGATTTTTCATAAACACATAAACATAAGTTTGTTTTATTGGACTAGAAGCCAATCAATTCCAGAATTAGTTAATGACTCCGAAGAAACTAAATAAAAACTGGGTTTATTGGATCGAGTTATTGGCAGATCCTACGATACATATCAGAATAAAGTACTTGAATTTTTGGTATCATTCTTTTTCCTTACTATAATTGATATAAATATGGATAGAAATCACCGTATCGTATGTATATAGTAGAATAATTGAAAATTTCATATTTTTTATCTTAATAAAAATCTTCGTTAATAACTAGGTAGTAGCTTTTAACTTGGTTATTTGAAAAATTGTAACTTCTTCATTTGAATTTTTTGTTTTTTTTTTTTTGATTTGATTATTGCTCCTTCCGGAAGAAATAAGGGCTGGTGAATGGGAAACAATTAATAAGAATAAAAAAAGAAAGTTTTATTTTCTTATGGAACATACATATCAATATGCATGGATCATACCTTTCGCTCTACTTCCAGTTACTATGTCAATAGGGTTGGGACTTCTGCTTGTTCCGGCCGCAACAAAAAATTTGCGTCGTATGTGGACTTTTCCTAGTGTTTCATTGCTAAGTATAGTTATGGTTTTTTCGTCCGATCTGTCTATTCAACAGATAAATGGCAGTTCTATCTATCAACATCTATGGTCTTGGACCATCAATACTGATTTTTCCTTAGAGTTCGGCTACTTGATCGATCCACTTACTTCTATTATGTCAATACTAATCACTACGGTTGGAATCATGGTTCTTATTTATAGTGACAATTATATGTCTCATGATCAAGGATATTTGAGATTTTTTGCTTATATGAGTTTTTCCAATACTTCCATGTTGGGATTAGTTACTAGTTCCAATTTGATACAAATTCATATTTTTTGGGAACTAGTGGGAATGTGTTCGTATTTATTAATAGGTTTTTGGTTCACACGACCGGCTGCCGCAAATGCTTGTCAAAAAGCGTTTGTAACTAATCGTGTAGGGGATTTTGGGTTATTATTAGGAATCTTAGGTTTTTATTGGATAACAGGGAGTTTCGAATTTCGAGATTTGTTCGAAATCTTCAATAACCTGATCCGTAATAATGGGGTCAACTCTTTATTTGCTACTCTGTGTGCCTCCCTATTATTCGTCGGTGCAGTTGCTAAATCCGCACAATTTCCCCTTCATGTATGGTTACCTGATGCCATGGAGGGGCCTACTCCTATTTCGGCTCTTATCCATGCTGCTACTATGGTAGCAGCAGGCATTTTTCTTGTCGCTCGATTTCTTCCGCTTTTCACAGTAATACCTTACATAATGAATCTCATTTCTTTGATAGGTGTAATAACGGTACTATTAGGAGCTACTTTAGCTCTTGCTCAAAGAGATATTAAGAGAAGTTTAGCCTATTCTACAATGTCTCAATTGGGTTATATTATGTTAGCCCCAGGGATAGGCTCTTATCGAGCTGCTTTATTCCATTTGATCACTCATGCCTATTCGAAAGCATTATTGTTTTTAGGATCCGGATCAATTATTCATTCAATGGAACCCATTGTTGGATATTCTCCAGATAAAAGTCAGAACATGGTTCTTATGGGTGGTTTAACAAAATATGTGCCAATTACAAAAAATACTTTTTTATTAGGTACACTTTCCCTTTGTGGAATTCCACCTCTTGCTTGTTTTTGGTCTAAAGATGAAATTCTTAATGATAGTTGGTTGTATTCACCTATTTTCGCGATAATAGCTTGTTTCTCGGCGGGGTTAACTTCATTTTATATGTTTCGGATGTATTTACTTACTTTTGATGGTCATTTACATGCTCATTTTCAAAATTACAGTGGCACTCAAAATAGCTCGTTCTATTCAATATCTATATGGGGGAAAGAAGGAACCAAACCAGTTAACAGAAATTTGTTTTTATCAACAATGAATAATAATGAAAAGGTTTCCTTTTTTTCGAAGAAGATATATAAAATGAACGTAAATGTAAGAAATCTCATACGCTCTTGTAGGATTTATTTTGAAAATAAAGACACTTCAACGTATCCCCATGAATCAGACAATACTATGCTTTTGCCTCTACTTATATTGGTCCTATTTACTTTGTTCGTTGGATCCATAGGAATTCCTTTCGATCAAGGAGTAATGGATTTTGATATATTATCGAAATGGTTAACTCCATCA